CAAACAAGTGATTGCGCCAGACTCCGATAAAAAGGATTCGTTGCCTCCATGGCAAAATCTTCCGATAAATTTATAATCTAAGATGCGTTATTTTAGTGGGTGCCACCTTGATAGTGGCATCTTGACAATAGTCTATTAATCAAATATGATTAGATCATAGATAAAATCTATGATTCAATTCTATTTGGTTTTTACTTGTCTTCATGCAAATCATGTGTTCCTTGGATTCGATGTGGGACAAAAAGTCCCCTCTGAAATGCAAAGAGCTCTCTCGAGTTTCTATATTTACCGGGGATTTTCATTTTTTTTGTTCAGTTTTCGGGTTCGAATCGACCCGAAAATTCTTTTTTTTTTTTTTAGATTTGGTTATTAGTTCCATTTTGTTATTTGTTGATGTGGTCGTGCAATCCAATCTCGTTATTCTTTTGTTTGATTCCGCTCGTATCTACAGACCCGAATTCCCTTATTCGATTCGGGTTGCTAACTCAACGGTAGAGTACTCGGCTTTTAAGTGCGCCTAGAATCTTTTACACATTTGGATGAAGCAACGGATTCATACATACCATTGGTAGAGTTTGTAAGACCACGACTGATCCTGAAAGGGGGTGAGTGGAAAAAGCAGCATGTCGTATCAATCTAAAACTCTGAGATTATTTGATCCTTAATGGATTGGTACAAAATCCAATTTTTGTATCATTCTTGTAGCGGGACAAACGAAATTAACGGTTGGGTCGATTGAATAAATGGATAGAGCCCTCTCTCTGGTTCCAATTATAGGGAAGCAAAAAGTAATGAGCTTCTGTTCTGAATTCGAATTATTACCCGATCTAATTAGATGTTAAAAATGGATTAGTGCCTGGTGCGGGAAAAGGTTTTCCCATAAGTGGATTACCTATTTTTTTTTATGAATCCTAAATATTTGTACCTTCATTAGAATTCGATTCTGTATGGAGTGGAAACTCATGTGTATCAGAAACGGTATATTGATAAAAAGAAATTTTTCCAAAGTCAAAAGAGCGATCGGGTTGCAACAATAAAGGATTTCAAACCATCTCGTTATTCTATAACGAACCTAAACTGCTTGGATGGAAAAAGAGAGGATCCATTGATTAGCTTATCTGTTGTTACCGAGGTATTTTTTCTATTTTCTTACTATATACCCTGTTTTGACTGTATCGTACTATGTATCATTTGCTAACCCAATAAACCTTTTGCCTTTGTTTCAAAGCGAATTTCAAATGGAGGAATTACAAGGATATTTAGAAACAGATCGATTGCAGCAACAAGACTTCCTCTATCCATTTCTTTTTCAGGAGTCTCTTTATGCACTTGCTCATGATCATGGTTTAAAAGGATCCAGTCCTTACGAACCCGTGGAAAATTTAGGTTATGACAATAAATCCAGTTCACTGCTTGTGAAACGTTTAATTACTCGAATGTATCAACAGAAGTGGGTGATTCTTTCGGCGAATGCTTTTACCAAACATCAAATTGATTATCAAATGGTATCCGCCGGATTTTCAGTCATTTTGGAAATGAAATTCTCATTGAGATTAGTGTCTTCTCAAGAAGGGAAAGATCTTCAAAAATATCAGAAGTTACGATCAATTCATTCAACATTTTCCTTTTTAGAGGATAAATTCTCCCATTTAAATAATGTGTCAGATATATTAATACCCTACCCCATTCATCTGGAAATCTTGGTTCAAAATCTCCGCTCTTGGATACAAGATGCCCCCTCTTTACATTTATTCCGATTCTTTCTCCACGAGTCTCGTTATTGGGCTAGTCTGATTTCTCAAAAAAATAAATCTATCTCTTTTTTTTCAAAAGAGAATCAAAGATTCTTCTTATTCCTATATAATTCTCATGTATATGAATGGGAATCCCTATTCATGTTTCTCCGTAAACAATCTTTGTATTTACGATCACCATCTTTTGGAAACCTTCTTGAGCGAACCTATTTTTATGGAAAAATAGAATATCCTCTAGGAGTGTTTCGTAAGGATTTCCAGAATATCCTATGGTTGTTCAAGGATCCTTTCATGCATTATGTCAGATATCAAGGAAAAGCCATTCTGGCTTCAAGGGGAAGTTTTCTTCTGATGAATAAATGGAAATATTACCTTGTCATTTTATGGCAATGTTATTTTTACTTGTGGTCTCAAGCAGATAGAATGCATCTAAACCCATTTTCCAATCATTCCTTTGAGTTTCTGAGTTATCTTTCAAGTGTACGGCGAAATCCTTCCGTGGTAAGGACTCTAATGCTAGAAAATTCATTTCTAATGGAGATTCCTAGTAAGAAGTTTGAAACCCTAGTCCCAATTATTCCAATGATTGGATCATTGGCTAAAGCGAAATTTTGTACCGTTTCGGGGCATCCCATTAGTAAGCCGATTCGGGCCGAGTTATCAGATTCTGATATTCTCAATCGATTTGGTCGGATATGCAGAAATCTTTCTCATTATTACAGTGGATCCTCAAAAAAAAAGAGTTT